GTTGGGAAGTAATCCGGTTTAATTCCTTTGGTTTTGGTGTTGATGTATTTGTTGATGGGGTGGGATTAGTTTTTGCTAGAATTGTTTTATTTATTGCTAGAAGGGTTTTTAAGTTTAGTGGCCTTTATATGGGTTCTTCTTTTCATCCAAGCCGATTCCATGGGCTTTTAATATGTTTTGTCTTGTCAATAATTATTTTTATTTTTGTTCCTAATCTTTTTGGGTTAATAGTCGGTTGGGATGGGTTAGGAATTTTTTCTTTTCTTCTAGTTCTTTTTTATCCCTGCCACAGGTCTTTAAGGGCCGGAATAATTACGGGGTTGACTAACCGTTTAGGTGATAGTTTTCTAATAGTGGTTTTGTTAGTTAATGGCTTGATTTACGGGGGTAGAAGGATAAATGGGGATTGTTTTGGTATTGTAAGGTTTTGTTTGGTCGTTGGGGCGATAACTAAAAGTGCCCAATTTCCGTTTTGTAGTTGGCTCCCTCGAGCGATGGCCGCTCCGACTCCAGTCTCTTCTTTAGTTCACTCTTCTACTTTGGTGACGGCGGGAGTTTTTTTGATTGTTCGCTACCATATAAGGCTAAGGGATAGTGCACTGGTAATACTTCAATGGGCTTCTCTGTTAACGATAGCTTTTAGGGGGTTAAATGCTTGTGTTGAGTTTGATATAAAAAAAGTTGTAGCTTTGTCAACCCTTTCCCAGGTTTCTTTTATAATATTTGCTGTGGGGGTGGGGTTCCCATTTTTGGCTTTCTTTCATTTAATTAGCCATGCGGTGACTAAGGCTTTACTATTTATTTGTGTAGGGCTAGTGATTATGGGGTACAGGCAGGATTTGCGTCGTTTGGGGGGGTGTTTTTTAAATGTTGAAAGTGTAAAGTGGTATTTTGGGGGGGCTTGTGCAGGTCTTTGTGGGTTTCCTTTTCTTAGCGGTTTTTATTCTAAGGAAATAATTATTGAATCAGTTCTTTATAGAAATGTGGGTTGGTTAGGATTTTGTTTGTTTAGTTTGGGGGTTCTTTCTACTAGTTATTATAGTGCACGCCTTGTTTTTTTTTGTTTTTTTAGAGGCCTTTTAAATAGTAAGCGTGGGGGGGTGTCTATGTTTCGCTATAGTGGGGAGATAGGGTTTATTCCAGTTCATTCTTACTGTTTGGGGCTTTTTATTTTAAGGGTTACTTTAGGGGGGGTAGGGGCGTGGTTTTTTCTATGTCCGCCGTGTTTGTTTCCTTGCCACGTTAGGAAAGCATTGGTTATGTTGTGCTGTCCGTTCGGTTTGTGGCTATTTTGGTTAAATAGAGTCAACTCAAGCCATTGTTCCAGGAATAGGGTTTTAGAGGGAAGTTATGCAAAAATTTTTCCTAAGAAAGATGTTCTTAGGCATAGGGTTGATGAATTAGGAAGCGTAAAAATTAGAGAGTGGAAGGTTCTTCGTGAAAGGTTCATTCGTGAATTGGGGTTTTTAGATGGGTTTAGGGGACAACCTTTTGTTTATGCTGGGTTTACACTTTCGGAAGAGGTAAATTCGTCACTGGATCAGGGTTGGCTGGAATATTTTGGTCCTGGGGGCTTGTCTTCTTGTTTTAAAAAATTTTTAGATTGCAACAATTATATATCTAGTCATTGGTTTGCTCTTTTTTTTGTTGTCTATATCTTTGAGGTAATAATCTGAATTATCTCTTCATAAAATAAAAAACAATGGTGGCTATTTCTTTGAGAACATACTTTGATCAGTTTGATTGAACAATGAGGGGAGGGGCAATTTTTTGTTTTTCTCTTCCTTTTTTTATTGTTTTCGTTTTTTTAAATCCCGTGTTTTTAAGTATGGGATTCTTCGAAGTAATTTTTGTCTGGTTTGTTATAAGTTTGGCTAAATTTTTTTGCGAGCATGAGTGAACTAAAAAGGCAGGGAGTGCCCATTTCCTCACATTTGTTTCGGTAGTGCTTTTAAGAGTAAATTTAGTGGGAATACTTCCTTTTGTAAAGGGGGTTAGTGTGATGCCTGTTTTTACTTTAATTTATGGACTAATATTCTGGAGAATAGGAAGGTTGGCTACTGTTTGGGGGTTGGGGAAATTTTCTAAGGGGGTTTGGGTGAAGGGAGCCCCCCTCCCTCTCAATCTTTTTGTTGTTTGTGCTGAGTTGCTTAGGTGGCTGATTCGTCCATTTGTTTTAGGGATTCGTTTGTTGGTTAATGTTTCTTGTGGCCACATCATCTTAGCTTTGTTGGGGGAGTTAGCCAGTTTTTTTGCTTGGGAAGGAAAAGTGGTGGGCTTGCTTCTGACCTTAAGCATTGGCTTTTGCATTGGGGTTTTGGAGTGGGTTGTAATGTTGGTTCAAGTTTTTGTATTTGTAAGAATTATTGCTTGGTCTTGGGGGGAAGGTAGAAAAGGGCCCTACTCCTTATTTTGTCGCTTTAGTTGGACAACAAAAGACATTGTAGGTTTAAGTGGGTCAGCAGCGCGAAGTTCAAAATAAGTAGCAATTAGGGCTATATGGGTCTTGTAGTTGAAAAGACAACGGCGAGTTGCAGCCTCGAAAGTGGGGTAGGTCCCCCCAGGATCTTTTTCCTACTAAGCGAGGTGGTCGAGCAGTAGGCGGTGGGCTGTAAACCTATTTACGGGATTTGTTCCCCCTCGCTAGAAGGGTCCCACCCTTAGTTTATAGAGAATAGCGGCCTTGTAAGTCGCCGGAGTGAGTAGAGTCTTGCAGGGTGGTTTAGCTAAAGTTATAGTTAACGAAGAATATGGGGTAGGCAGAAATAATTAAAGCTTGTTTTAAGCTGACTGGTAAAAAGTTACCTCTGCTTTTAGGTTCATAGAGTAAGGGGTTGCTTATAGATGGGGGGGGCTTTGTAAATCTTTTTAACATAAAACCCGTATAAAAATGAAAATTTGCAAAGGGTACTACCTTGGTGATTTGGGGGTTTCCCCCCATCCCCTCCCCCCCATCCCCATACCTCCCCCTCCCCCATCCCCCCCTATCCCCCCCATCCCCCCTCCCCCACCCCCTCCCCCACCCCCCCATCCCCCCATCCCACCTCCCTCCCCCACCCCCCCATCCCCACCTTTCCCTCTCCCTATTTTTTTTTTTTTTTTTTAACCCCCCCATTTTTCAAAAATGGGGGGGTTTTTTAGCTTTTTTTTGTTATTTCTATTTTTAAAAGTTGGGAGAACCCTAAAAATTCAGCTATTTTTGCCAAGAAAACACCCCCCCCTTTCTCGAAAGGGGGGGGTATTTTTTGGAAATTTTAAGTCAAACCGTTTTTTAATTGAAAAGTCGAATTTTAGGGAAATTTACTAAGTAAATTTGGGGTATGTTTTTTGGAAAAATTTAAATTTTCCAAAAGGGATGGGGGGGGTTTTAAAAAACTCAGCTATTTTTGTCATCAAAACACTCCCTCCTTTATTAGAAAAGGGCGGAAAAGGGGCACTTTTTTGGAACTTCTAAGTCAAATCATTTTTTTAACTGAAAAATTGAACTTTTACGGAAATTGATTAAGTAAATTTAGGGTGCGTTTTTTTTCAAAAAAACTCAGATTTTCTAAAAAAGTTGGGGGTTTTTTTTAAAAATTCAGCTATTTTTGCCAGTAAAATACTCCCTTTTTTTGAAAAAAAAAGGTGAAAAAAAGGTGAAAAAAGGGGTACTTTTTGGAACCCTTAAGTCAAATCATTTTTTTAACTGAAAAATCGAATTTTTAGGGGAAATTACTAAATAAGTTTGGGGTGTGTTTTTTTGGGAAAAACTGAAAATTTTTGAAAAAAACGCGTTTTTTTACAAAATTTTAAAAAAAAAAAGAAAAAAAAAAGTTTTTTTTAAAAAATTTTTTCACAATCTCACTAGTGTTAAGATTAGCTTATTTTTAAACTGAAGGCATTTAATGAAAAAAAAAAAAAAAAAAGGAAATTTTTTGTAAAAAAAAGTGTAAATTTTTAGGGGGTTATGTGATTTTTTTGGGGTTTGTGCTCCCGAGCCACTAAAAAAATTTTTTTTTTTCGTCAAAAAAAAATTTTTTTTTTCATTCCCCCCTCCCCCATCCCCCCATCTCTCCCCCCCATCCCCCATTTTCACCCCCCCATAATTCCGGATTTTGGCCGTTTTTAAGGTTTTGGGGTTGATGAGCAATTTTGTTGATATTATTGAGGGCTGCAAATTTTGTCTGATTTCGATAAAAAAAGTGCAAAAAAGTTTTTTTTTGCTATTTTTGTTAGCTTTTTTTAGCAAAAAATAGCTGAATTTTTAAAAAAAACCCCCAACTTTTTTAAAAAACAAATTCCCGTGGGAGAAGGGGACATTTACCAAAAATAATTTTTGGTAAATGGCCCCGACGTTGGAATTTTTTTTGGGGCATGGCCCCAAAAATAAATTTCGACTAGCGATAGCGTCAGAGGGGTTTAACCCCCCCCCTCCCCCAAAAAAAAAGTTTAATCCCTATAGCCTCTCTTTCTTTCCCACTGAGGATTATTCCGAAGAAGGGAGGGAGAGGGAGGAAGGGTGGGATGGGGGGTGGGGGAGGGGGGATGGGGGGGAGGGGGTATTGAGACCACGTAGGGTGTGGAGGGAGAGGGAGGGAGTTTTCGAAGAGGTGGGGGTTCTAGGGGGAGGAGATTTTTTCTCCTAGCCCCTGGTGGGGGGGGAGTGGAGAGGGGGGGGCTAGCCCCCCCCTCCCCCAACAGGTTGGCAGATAGATGTATTTGACTTAGGATCAAAAGAGGGAGTGGTTGGTGCTCCACCTGTTTGGCAAGGTAGTATACGTGTAGTACGTTGGGTTCATGCCCCGTTAGTGGGAAGAAATTTTCTCCCCCTTGCTTAATTATGGTTGTTGGTTTTGAAAATACTTCTGGTGTAAAAAGCATGCGTGCCTTCCAAGTGCGAGGTCTTCTTAGTTGGAGGAGGTATAGGTTTGATGAATCGTTAGTCTATATAGGGCGTCTCGCTGTTAACGGGAAAGAGGGTAGAGGGTGCTCACGTTTCTGGGTGCTGAGCCGGGTTTTAGCGGGTTACTTTGATGTGGTAAAATTCAAGAGTAAAATCTCTTTGGCATCTTAATTAAGTGGAAGTTATACTGCTTTTTTATTTTATGTGTGGGTTGGTAGCTTAAAAAGAGTGTTGAACTTTTGATTCAAAGGTAGGGAATGACATGCCCTCCAACCTTTGGTATTGGGTTGCTCCTTGGTGTAAGAAACATTTCTGATTTGCATTCAGGAGATGGGATAAATTCTCAGGAGCAGGTTTTCACTTTAATAGTTGGTTTAAAAATTTTTTAGGTTAGTTTGGTTCTGGTTACCTTTGCTTGGTTATTAGTTTGGTCGATTAACACATGGTAGTTTATGCGTAGAATGCGTATGCCGGTTCTTTTTTGCTTTTAGTCTTGAGATAGATTGTTTGTGAAAAAGTTCACGGTTTATAATCAGAGTAACTCTAGAACTATTAATAATTGAATTCATACCTCCAGTGGATAGATTTTAACCATAAGCGTAAGCTTGATTGAGCTATTGTTTATTAGGGGAGTCCAACCAGGTGCCAGCAGTCGCGGTTAAACCTGAGTAGCCCGAGCCAAGTGGGACAGTGTAAAAGGTGGTTAGACGGCCTATCTTAAAATTATTTAAGTAACAATAATTAATATGGAAAAAAGAAGGACGACCTGAAAGAGTAGGGGTGTAATCTTATGTATTTTTTTGAGGGAAGGGGAGCATCTTTCTTTAGGCTGAGTCCACGGAACCGGTTAACTGAAGACATGGATTAGATACCCATTTATTGCCGATGCAAACTTTGCTTTTAGTGCAGCTGCTTGGGTACTACGAGCGAGTGCTTAAAACTCAAAGAACTTGGCGGCTTGTTAACTACCTAGGGGAATATGCGCCTTAATCCGATGGTCCCCGCTATATCTTACTGAGTCTTGAAAAAGTGCAGCTGGTGTATTGCCGTTGTCAGCTTGTTGTTCGAGCAGAGAGAAACAGGCTTAATGGTTTTTATTTGATAAGTTTCATAAAAATCCATGAATTCAGGTCGTAATACTGCCTATGGCTCAAGGGAGCGGGTGTTACAATTTATACTTAGAATTACGGATCTTTATTGTGGAATCTTAAAGTGAAGGTGAACTTAGGAGTAAGGAGAGATTAATATGCTTTCCTGAACATGAATCTAACTCGTGTACAAACTGCCCGTCGCTCTCGGTGAGAACTGAGATAAGTCGTAACAAGGTAGGGGTACTGGAAGGTGCGCCCTGATAAAATTTTTAATTGTGGGGTGGTGTAGTTTGTGCACAAAGGTTTTTGGTTCCTTTGGAAGGAGGGTAGCAGCTCCTCCCTGCAGGCTGTTTTGTGTTTATCAGCTTGGCCAAGCTAGTATAAATAGTACTAATGGCTTACATCCATTGAGAGGCTTTTGCAGTGGCCGCTTGGTTTAATGTGGAGACTTTATTTTGATCTTTAAGATTTTATGTAGTAGTTTTGTTGAGGGTTGCTTATTTAACTTTGTTTGAGCGTAAGGTTTTAGCGGCTTCTCAGATTCGTAAGGGTCCCGAGATAGTTGGGTGGTTGGGAATTATGCAGCCTTTTGCGGATGGGATTAAGCTGTTTAGTAAGGAGTATTTTACTCCGAGGAATTCTAATCCTGTTCTTTTTTTTCTTGGCCCTTGTTTTATGTTATTACATTCTTTTATTTTGTGGGGGTGCAGTCCTGGAGTTTGGGGTTGTGGCGTTTATTTTTTTTGGGGGGGCTTGTATATTTTAAGAGTTTTAAGGGTTGGGGTCTATGGTGTGGTTCTTTGTGGTTGGTCTTCTAATTCTCGTTATGCGATATTTGGTGCTGTTCGAGCTTTAGCTCAAGTAATTTCTTATGAAGTGATACTTGTTTTTTTGTACCTATGCCCCTTTTTTGTGGCGGGTAGTTTAGATTTAGAGAGAGTTAATCTATCTCAGGTGAGTGGGTGTAACGGCGGAGTTCTTTTTTTGGTACTTCCTTGGTGGATTTTTTGTGTTTTGGCGGAGAGTAATCGTGCTCCTTTTGATTTTGTAGAGGGGGAGTCTGAGTTGGTTTCAGGGTTTAATGTAGAATATGGGAGGGGAGGTTTTGGTATAATTTTTATTGCTGAGTACTCTAATATTTTGTTTTTGAGTACTTTGACAAGTGTTTTATTTTTAGGGGGTGGGAATATTTTAGGAAACGGGGAGTATTATAATTTTTTAGTGGGGGGAGCAATTAATTCTTTTTTTAGCTTTATGGTAGTGTTTTTAATTGTTTTGTGTCGTAGAAGTTTTCCCCGTTATCGTTATGACATGCTTATGAAAATAATTTGGTGTCAAATTCTTCCTCTTTTGATGAGGTTTTTTGCTTTATTTTTAATGATTGTTTAGTTGGGTAAGTCCAATGTTGGCAAAAAGGTTTCGGCCCTTTTTGAGGGAGATAGAGAATCCTCCCCTTACCTTATGTGCTTTAACTTTGCCGTTAAACTTTTAATGTATTGTTTGGTTTGAGTAAATCATTTTTTATTGTTTTAGTATAGGAGATAGAATAGAACGATTAGAGCGGCGATAGAGTATTGATAGTAGCGTGAGTGAAGGATTAAAATAACCAATTAAGTATCGGTGGTGAGTGCTCGTACCTTTTGCATCATGGCTTATACTACTTTTTATGCTTAGGAAGTATCCCGAAAGTTTTGTGATCTACTTTCTTACCTTAGGTTGGTGTTGTATTTACTATCTATAGATGGGAAGATAGTGGCGAAATACCTTTCGCACTGGTTGATAGCTGGTTATTCTGGAAATATATTTAAGTATAGCCCCTTTTATTGATGAAATTTACCGTTTTAAGTTTTTAAGTGTTTTATATTGTTTTGTGAGGGAGACAGTCTCTCCAGGCTAAGCTGGTGAGATTATTTAAAAGGATGGTTGGTGAATAATAAAAAAGTTAAGAAGTGGGCTTGAAGAAGCTATCTTTGTAGAGTGGGTTAAACCACAAATGAGCTTTATAATAATAAATAAAATTTTACTTATCTTTTTGTTGTACGGAATTTCTCCACTAAACTGTTTTTGTGGAGGTGATAATGTAAAGATGAGTAGTCGAGAGGTTGTAGTTGTTTTATTTTCAGGGAGAGAAATATAAAAGTTTTTTTCTTATTGTTAAAAAAAGTTAAAGGAACTCGGCAAAATTGGGGACCGCCTGTTTATCAAAAACATGGCTCCTTGAATATCATGAGGGGTCGTGCCTTCCCGGTGAGCTTGCGAGCTTAAACGGACGCGGTAAAGCGTGCTAAGGTAGCTAAATTATGGCCTATTAATTGTAGGTCCTGTGAATGGTTTGACGAGTTTCCAACTGTCTCTAATTTTTTTTGGTGAACTTGAATTGGATGTGCAAATGCTTCCATGGGCAAGAAAGACGAGAAGACCCCGTGAAGTTAGAAATTTTAGCTATTGAGGCCTTTTAACTATGAAGTTAAGTGTTAAAGGTTATACTTTGTTAGGTGAATAGTGACAGTTTTGGCTGGGGCAGCAAAAGAGCAAAGTCAGACTCTTTTAGTTTTATGTGACTGGTGTGTTACGACCCACAAATTTTAGGGTGTGATTATCAGAAGAAGTTACTCCGGGGATAACAGCGTAATCTGTCCTGACAGTTCTTATAGATGGGCGGGTTTGCGACCTCGATGTTGGCTCTGGATATCCTAAGGCTTGTAGGCGGTCTTTAGGGTTGGTTCGTTCGCCCATGAAAATCCAACGTGAGCTGAGTTCAGATCGGTGAAAGCTAGGTCGGTTTCTATCTTCTTTCTTTAAAAATTGGACTTTAGGGTACGAAAGGACATTTAGTTCCAGGTTGTGTTCTGTAATTTTTGTCTTTATAATAATTTTAAAGTAAATGTGTTTAACTATAAGTGGTTCGTTGATCTCGTTGGTTTATGGCTAATTCGCATAAGGATGTTGGAACAATATACTTAATGTTGGGAATGTGGTCAGGGTTTGGGGGTTTAAACCTTAGTTGGATAATGCGTTTGGAGTTGAGGCGTCCAGGGATGTGGTTGCCTAGTTCTGAGGTATATAATGGGATTGTTACTTTACATGCTATTATAATAATTTTTTTCTTTGTTATACCTGTTCTTATTGGTGGTTTTGGAAATTGGTTATTGCCAATAATGTTAGGTTCTATTGACATAAGATTCCCTCGACTTAATACTTTTAGTTTTTGGGTCCTTCCTCCTGCTTTATACTTAGTGATTGTTTCTTGTTTTATTGACTATGGAAGGGGAACAGGGTGGACTATGTACCCACCTTTGTCTAGAACTCCTTATTCTGGTGGAATTAGCACTGATTTAATAATTCTAGGCCTTCATTTGGCGGGGATTAGATCTTCTGCTGCTTCTATCAATTATTTAGTAACTTTTTTAAATGTTCGAAGAAAGTCTTTTAAGGCTGAATTCTCTCCGCCTTTTGTTTGGGCTCTTTCTGTAACTAGGTTTTTATTGTTAGTATCTTTGCCTGTATTAGCTGGTGGGTTGACTATGTTAATTATAGATCGGCACTTTAATTGTAGTTTTTTTGACCCCAGCGGAGGTGGAGATCCTGTTTTGTTTCAGCACCTCTTTTGGTTTTTTGGGCACCCCGAAGTATATGTTTTAATTTTACCAGGGTTTGGGCTAGTTTCTCATGTATTAGTTTTTTATACTAAGAAACTTCGAGTTTTTGGTTCAGTTGCTATAATGTATGCTATAATTTCTATCGGTGTTTTAGGTTTTATTGTTTGGGGGCACCATATATATACTGTGGGTTTAGATGTTGATACTCGTTTTTATTTTACTGCTGTTACTATGTTAATTGCTGTGCCCACCGGGGTAAAAGTTTTTAGTTGAATTGCTACGATTTATGGGTCTTATTTGAGATTTGAAGCCCCTACTTTGTGAGTGTTGGGGTTTATTATAAAGTTTACTATGGGAGGTATTACCGGAGTTATTTTATCAAATGCTTGTCTAGATGTTGCCTTGCATGATACATACTATGTAGTAGCTCATTTCCACTATGTTTTATCTATGGGCGCTGTGTTTACTATTTTTGCAGGGTATATTCATTATTTTCCTTTTTTTACGGGGAATTGTTTCCACCGGTCTTGGGCACGAGGTCACTTTTTTTTAACATTTGTTGGTGTTAATTTAACTTTTTTTCCTCAACATTTTTTAGGGTTAGGTGGTATGCCTCGTCGAATTCCAGACTATCCTATTTTTTATTATTATTGGAATCAGTGAAGGACTATTGGTTGTGCAATGGTTATGGTCAGTGTTTCTTTGTTTATTCATATGCAGTGGGAAGCTTTTTTGAGTGGGCGTCGTCCTTTGTTAGTTGGAAGCCGTCCAAGTTCTTTGGAGTGGGTGGTTAATCGTGGGTTTACTTGTGTTGCTCGGCATACTTTTAAGGAAGTGTTGGCTTTACGAATAATGCATGATGTTACTGAGTTCCATAAGAAAGCATTAGATTCTTTAGAGTTAGGGAAAGTTAGGTATATTAAGTAGGTAGGGGTTACAAGGTTAAAGGTGTTTGTTTTATTTTCCTTGGGTAGTTTAACGAAAACGTAGTGTTGAAGCCGCTAAGTTGGCTTAACAGCCTCCGGGGGAAGGTGTAGTTGTTGGCGTGTCCAATCGGGAAAGATGGTTTGAACCTTTCTTTTGGGGGTTTAGAGCCCTCCTCATGTCTGTGTATTAATTTTATGGCCGAGGTAGTATAATGAGTGCGTTCGTTTTTCGTGCGATTAGTGGTTTTAGTTAACCTCTCGGTTGTGGTGCCTCATTTTGAGCCTATGCTATGGTTGTTGTGGTTTGTTGTTATTTTGTTGTTTAGGTGTGCTTTTTTTTGTGTTATGTGGTGGGTCCACATTCCTCGGACTTTTATGGGGAAGGTTAAGAAGGTAAGTTCTCCCGTTTTTAAGTGGTAAAGTTATAGAAGTAATTGGGTCATGGTAGCTTATTTTGTGGGTTGAAGGTTTGGTATTTGTTGTGGGTAGTAGTTGTGGTGTTGTTGGTTGGAATTGGTTCTCTGGTGAATCCGCAAGCCGTTGGTAGGTTTTGTTTTTTTTTAGTGTTATTAGGTTGCTTAGTTTATGGTTATAGGGGTGCTGTTTGGTTTAGTTATTTTATTTTTCTTTCATTTTTAGGGGGATTATTGGTAGTTTTTTTGTATGCTGTTGCTTTGGCTCCAAGCCCTTATTTCGAAAGGTTTTCGGAGCGTATAATAACCCCGTTAAAAGTTGTTGGTTTAATAACAATCTGTTTTTGTTTATTTTTAATTTGAGAAGGTTGGTGGTGTTATATAGATGTTTTATGTAGAGGTCTTTTTGAAGTTCCTATGTTTCATGACCCTGAGATAACAGATAGGGGTTGGGTTAGGAGGGTTTCTTTTTTGTTTTTGGCTGTTTTATTGGCGGTTTGTATGATTTCTATCACCAAGCTGTGTAGCTACAATAGTCAGGGGTCTTTGCGTGGTGTTCGGAGCACTATAAGTTAGTATTTTGGTGGAGGTGGCAGATAAATGTGTTCGTTTTAAGCTCGAAAGATGAGCTGAGGCTCTCTCCACTTGTTGTCTGGTAATGTTTCTCTTAGTTCTGGGGTTGTTTATCCGGTAGTCAAGGGAACCTTTTACGACCTTCCTTGCCCTTCAAATTTAAGTGTTTGGTGGGGTTTGGGGTCTTTGTTGGGGGTTTGTCTTGTGGGTCAGGTAGTTACCGGTTGGTTTTTGTCTTTTTATTATACAGCTCATGAAGATTTGGCTTTTAGTAGGGTAGTTTTTACTATGAAAGAAGTGAGAATGGGTTGGGCGATACGAAGGTTTCACATTAATGTGGCTAATTTTATGTTTGTTTGTTTATACTTGCATGTTGGTCGTGGGCTATACTATGGCTCTTATCGGCTTTTTAAGGTATGGGCTACTGGCGTTGTTTTATTGTTGTTGGTAATGTTAACAGCTTTTACCGGTTATGTTTTACCGTGGAGTCAAATAGCTTATTGGGCTGCACAGGTAATTAGCAGAATGGTTACCGCTGTGCCTTTATTTGGTAGAGATATTGCCATGTGAATTTGGGGGGGTTATGCTGTGGGAAATATTACTTTGAAGCGGTTTTTTAGGCTTCATTTTTTAATACCTTTTGTTATTTTAGGTATTTTTTTTCTACACTTAGCTTTTCTTCATGTTAGGGGTTCTGGTAATCCTTTAGGGTTGGATAGAGATTGTTCTTTAGTTCGTTTTCATAGGTTTTTTACTGTAAAAGATTTGGTGGGGGTGTCAGGGGGATGCTGTATTTTAGCCTTAATGGTTGGGTTTTATCCCTATAGCTTGTTGGATGGTGGAAGGTTTATTCCTTGTGACTATATGGAGACTCCTGCTAGGATTCACCCTGAATGGTATTTCTTGTTTGCTTATGCCATTCTTCGGTCTGTTCCTAATAAAGTTGGTGGAATTGTGTTGCTTTTGCTCTCTATTTTGATTTTATTTGTTCTTCCTGAAATCTGGTGTGGAAAAATGGAGTCTTTTTGTTTCTATCCTGGTTGTCAATTGTTATATTGGTCTTGGGTTTTTAATTTTTGTGTTTTAACTTACGTAGGCAGGCAGGGGGTAGATGAGCCTTTTGTTACAGCTGGTGAATGGGGGACTAAGTTTTATTTCTTGTTTTTCCCGTTGGTGGGCTTAGTGCAGCGTTTTGAAGATACCCTTTCTTTATATGTGCCTAAGTGAGATAGCTGGGATGAGTATTGGGAGTGGTTGGTTAGGGATGGGCCTAGGTTGGGGGTAAATGAGGAAGATGGTTGGCCCGAGCCAGAGTTGATAAGAAATGAAGAAATTTATAGTTTATTAAATTTAGAGCCGTATAATTGGAAGAAGGGAGCTTAGTTTAATAAATAAAGTTATTTTAGGTGGTTTTGATCCATTTCTTTTTATTTAAGTTTTAAAAAGAAAAGATTAGTGCCTAGCAAGTTATTTGCTGAGGTGCTAGAGTGAAGCCAAGTAAGATTACCTGAGCCGGCTTCAGTTCAAGCGTATAATCTTCAAATTGTTTATGAAGGTTGTTTGGTTGTTGCCTTTTTTGTTTCTTTTGTTGTTCTTTTTTTTCTGCGTATGGCGGTTTTCAATAAGGCTACTTGTAGGGCTTATTTAGATTGTGGTCGACTAGAAGTTTTTTGGTCAGTTCTTCCTTTTATCTTTTTAGTGTGTATTTGTGCTATTTCTGTTTTTACTTTGTATGTTAATGATGAGACTAATGAGGACCCTTTAGTAGATGTTGTTGTAGTTGGACATCAGTGGTATTGGAGGTATCAGATTGGTGTAGATGGGGGACCTAAAGTTTATAAGTGGGATTCTCGAATTATCAGCCGTACAGTTGATAGTCCCCTAGATTTTCAAGATTATTGGACTGTAGATCGTCCTTTACCTGTTCCGGTGGGGGGCTTGGTTCGTGTATTAGTAACGAGGGAGGATGTTCTTCATAGGTGGGGAGCCCATCGCCTTCATTTGAAGGTAGATGCTATTCCCGGTCGCTTAACTCGTGGATTGTTTGAGTTGAAGTTGCCAGGTGTTATTAAAGGGATGTGTGTAGAATTATGCGGTGCTTATCACTCAATAATGCCTACTATTATTGAGGGGTTAAGGGAGTCAGATTTTTGGAAGTGGGCTAGTGCTGGAAGTTAAAATAAGTTTGTGGGTGAGGCTAGGGTTTGAGAAGTGGTGAAATTATCATGAGCAATTGTCACTTGTTAGTTGCACTTGGAAAGGTGCCTTCTCATAGGTTGTCTAATTTTATAGAGTATGAATATGTGGGGATTGTAGGTGGATTAAGGTTGGTGGGGGTTTTTTCTTGTACATTTTTTATTGGAGGGTGGTTGTCTTTTGGCTCCCAGTTTAAGCATGTTTTATCCGGCTTACTTTGTATGGAAGTGGTTTTGGTTGGGGTTTTGGGGGCTGTGTGTAGAAGAATTCCTACTTTTTCGGGGTTTTTATTTTTTTATATTTTAGGCCTGGGGGTTTGTGAATCTGCTTTGGGGTTGTCTTTATTGGTAATTTACGCTCGAAGCTATGGTAATGATTTGTTTAAAGGTTTGGATGCTCAGGGTTGTTAATTTAGTGAAGCGTTGTCCTTTTCATCGGGTTGATCCAAGGCCTTGGCCTTTTTTGACAGCATGGAGGTTGGGGGTTTCTGCTATAATGTTTGCCCAATTTCTCCATGGGGACCCCTTTTATCGGGTTCTTGTAGGGTTGGGGTTGGCTGTTACTTGTATTTATTGGTGGTTTGTAGATATTGTGACTGAGGGAACATATATAGGTAAGCATACTCGCCGTGTTCAGCGGGGCATTCGTATCGGGTTTTGTATATTTTTGATTAGAGAAACAATGTTTTTTGCTTCTTTTTTTTGGGCTTTTTTTCATAGGGCTTTGGCCCCTGGAATAGCTTTGGGGTTTTTTTGGCCTCAGGAGATTTATACGATGCCTTGTTGGGGACTCCCCTTATTAAACACCAGATTGTTGTTGAGAACAGTTTTTCCTTGTAATATGGCTCAGGCTGCTATTAAGGCTTCTGAGCTAAAGATTGCTTTATATACTTTAGGGTTAGTAATATTTTTGGGGGCTTGTTTTGTTTTCGTTCAGGGATATGAGATTTTTACGGCCAAGTTTACTGTTGCTGATGGGGTGTATGGGTGTTGTTTTTTCTCCTTAACGGGGTTGCATGGGTTACATGTAGTTGGGGGGTTGTTATTTTTATTTATTGCTTGGAATCGGGCTCGTTTGGGTCATTTTTCTAGGTCTCGTCACTTAAATTTAACTTTTTCTATTTGGTATTGGCATTTTGTAGATGTTATTTGAATTTTTGTTTTTTCGTTTATTTACGTTTGAAGAAATTTAGGGTGGCAATGAACATTTAATGATGTTTATACTAAATTGTTGGGGGCTTAGGTTTAGTGAGGTTTCGTAACTTGAGTTTTTCGTGCGGGTTAGTTGTAGGTAGAATTATTTTTTCTTTAGTTAGTCCAAGGTGGATTGGCATTTGGGTGGGGATGGAAATAAATTTATTTGGCGCTATCACTTTATTAGTAAATAACAAAAAACGTGCAGTAGATTCTAGTTTTAAATATTTCTTTGCTCAATCTTTTGGCTCAAGGGTAATAATTATGAGCCTTGTAGTTGGAATGTGGAGAGTTGGTGGCCCCCTTACCAGGGGTTTGATTGCTGGGCTAATAATAAAAGTTGGGGCAGCTCCCTTTCATTTTTGGGTTGTTGAAGTTTTAGACCATATCCGTTTAGACTGTATGTGGTTTCTTCTAACCGTTCAAAAGTTTGTTCCTTTATGTGCAATTTGCCAAGGGTTTTATGAAAGGTGGATTTTGTATATTTGCAGGGGAGCAAGAGTGTTGGTGGGGTCTGCTAGGGGTGTAGGGGCTACTCGGCTATCTCGTTTTGTGGGGTACTCTTCTGTGGCACACACTGGTTGGAGCTTAGCTGCTTGTTTGGGGGGTTTAGGGGTTTTGTGGTATTACTTGTTGGCTTATTGGGCTTCGTTAGGGGGTTTTTTATACCTAATAAGTGGAGATGGCTACCTTTGTTCAGTTAGGGGTGGAAGAGTTCGTCGTTCGTCTTTTAGGGGGGGTATTTGTGTGTTTTTGCTTTCTCTTGGGGGGTTTCCCCCCTTCTTAGGGTTTTTTGGTAAGTTAGCTGTTTTGTTGGTTGTTGTAAGGTCTTGCCCAGTCTTAAGGCTTCCTTTAATTATTGGGTCGGTGGTTAGTTGGTCTTACTACTTGTTTGTAATAAGGTTTTGTATTATTCAGGGTAGAAAATGTTCTAAGCGAAGCCGCAGAGACCGGATTTTTGTGTTAGTTCTTTTGCTAAGCCTTCCTTATTTTTTGTGCCTCCATGTATTCTTTTAGTGTGTTTGGATATTTTTTGGTTAGTTTTAATAGTAGGTTCTTTGGTTGTGGTAGGGTTATCAGTTTTAAGTTATTGGTTAACCCAACTTTGGGTCCGAGATTCTCAGAAAGCTTCTCCATATGAGTGCGGTTTTGATCCCTTCGGGTCTGCTCGGTCTCCTTTTTCGATTCGATTCTATATGGTAGCTATTTTGTTTTTGGTTTTTGAAGTAGAGTCTCTTTTGTTTTTTTCAGTTCTTCATGCCTACTGTTCAGGGCTGGAGGGCATTGGTTTTTATAGTTGGGGGTTTTTGGTGGTTCTTGTTTTGGGCCTGCTATATGAGTTATTTCGGGGTGCGTTGGAGTGATCTCGAGATTAAAGGCCAAGGTAAGGAGTTGTCTTAGTGTGGGTTGCTAACCTGCCACTAGAGAGAGTACGAGCTTTCCCTTACTTATAGCCTATGGTATTAGATGGCGGGGAGTTGTCTTAGCATTGACTTCTAATCTGTTGCTAGAGAGGGTACGAACTTTCCCCCGCTTAGATTTTGTTAGCAATTTTTTTTGGGTTGCTTCCTGGTTTAGGAATGATAGGGTGTTGGCAATTTTTTTTATTGTGTTTCCTTAGAAGCCCCTATATTCTTTATCGGGGTTCCTTGGAGGGTTATGTATTGGGTGGGTTTTTTGTAGTTGATGAGTGGTGTGGTTCTTTAATTTTTTTAAGGTTTTGGTTGGGGGCGTTAATAATAATAGTGGCAAAGCCTCGTTTAAGGGGTTTGTGTGTTTGGGGCGTTGTTGTTTGTTGTTATTTAGCTTTTTCTTGTTGGAGGTTTTTGTGGTTCTATGTTTTTTTTGAGCTTACTTTGGTCCCAATAACCTTTATAATTGTTAAGTGGGGAAGGCAGCCAGAGCGAGTGACTGCTGCTTTTTATATACTACTTTATACTTTAGGAGGTTCTTTACCTTTTTTAGTTTTTATTATTTTTTGTTTTTTAGAGAGGGGCTCATTTTTTATGGGGTTCAGTATGGACATTGTAAGAAAAATGGGGATTTGGGGAAGTTTTTCTATGCTGGTTTTTTTTGTAAAAATTCCATGCTATCCATTTCACTTGTGGTTGACTAAAGCTCACGTAGAAGCCCCAACTGCAGGCTCTATGGCTTTGGCGGGGTTGTTGTTGAAATTGGGGGGCTATGGGTTGATGCGTGTATTAAGGAGCTATGGTCAGCTTTGCTATTCTATGCAAATTTTTTGGGCTAATGTAGGGATTTGAGGGGGAGTTCTTAGTTCAGTGGCTTGTCTTCGGCAAATTGATAGAAAATCTTTAGTAGCGTATTCCTCTGTGGGGCATATAAGGCTAGTTCAGTTGGGAATTTTAAGGGGAACGAATGTTGGGTGAGTTGGTGCTTTATATATAATAGTAGCCCATGGGCTAAGCTCTTCTGGCTTATTTAGTGTTTTAGGGGAATATTATGCAAAAGTAAAGAGTCGGAGACTGGTGGTCTATGGAGGCTTAGAAATAATTTTTCCTAGAAGAAATTTATGGTGATGTTTGTTGGTTGTTTGCTCTATAAGGTGTCCCCCAAGATTGGGGTTTTTGGGGGAAGTAATAATAGGAATGAGAGTTTGTGGAATTTACCCTGAGGGGTACATTCTTTGCTTTATTCTTTTATTTTTCTTTAGTGGGGCAAGGATAATGGTTCTATACACAAGGGTGATGCATGGGAGGTTTAGGTCTTCTCTGCTTCCCCGGTTTTCGGGCGTAATAAAATGTAGGTATTTAGGACTTTTTCACGGGGTGCCTCTTGTTCTTTTGTTTTTCTTCCCAATATTTTTGTAGGTAAAATGGCTTCTGTGGTGTAGAAATGCACGAAAGGTTGTGGTTCTTTAGGAGGGTGTAACGCCCCGGAGGCCCAAAATAACAGGGACTAGGTTAAAAAAACTTTAAGTTTCCAAAACTTGAGATGGGGAGATGTTCTTCGTTCCTGGTGCTATAAAATTCGAGGGGTAGTATAATTTTGTACATTGGGTTTGGGACTCAAAGGTCCTTTTTTTAGGGTCTCTCGTTATAGTAAAATAATAGGTGATAGTGGGGTATTATTCTCAAAGTTTCTGTGGGTGGATGTCTTTTGTTTGTTTAGCTGCTGCTGTAGCTTTATCTGGAGATAGCTTTTCTTTAG